ATCTTTTATTTTCTTTTGAAAAAACGTAAATAGATTTCTTCTGAGTAATGAGAAGACTATTCAAATTATGATATTCGTGAAGAAAGAACCGCAATAAATGTAAAAAAGGAACATCTTGAATCCAACATTGAAGAATTTGAACCAAGATTTCCATATGTATGGGATGAGGTATTAGTATATCTGAGACATAATTTAAATGTGATAATTTGTCCTCTAAAAAGGGAAAAATGGAATGAATTGATCGTAAATTATGATATTTTGGTATTTCTTTTTCTTCGAAATAAGATACTAATCGCAACGAGAATGGAATTTCTACAATAATTGCAAAACTTTCTGATATCATTTGAGAATGAAAATGAGAAAAAAAAAAATGATTGTGGTTGTATCCAACGAATCGATTTTGATTCGAATCATTAACCAAAGAAATCAAAAAATTCTGTTGATAGATTCGAGTAATTAAACGTTTTACAAGTACTAAACTAGATTTATTGTCATAACCAAAAACTTCCACAGGTTCGTAAAAAACCGAACCATTTAACCCATGATTATGAGCAAGTGCATAAATATATTCCTGAAAGAGTAGCGGATATAGGAAGTGTTGTTGCCGAGATCTATCCTTTTCTAAATATCCCTGTAATTCTTCCATTGACTTACATTTTTTCTACTTGAAACAAAAACAGTAGGCATTTCTTGGGTTATCAAATTATACATAGTGCAATATGGTCAGAACAAGGTATGTATTATGTACAAAAAAATATATATACCCCGGAAACGGAAAGTCCAATCAACAGATCTTTTTCCTCTCCCCTTCTATCTAATGGGTTTATCCTCGTTAGAATTATTAGAGGTTCAAAAATCTTTTATTTTTGCAACCCGATTGCTCTTTTGACTTTGGAACAAATTCTTTTTGTCAGTATACTGTTTCTTCTACACATTCGTTTCCAATCTATAATAGAGAATAGTTAGGATTAAAAAAAAAAAAGAATCAAAGGACCACTCACAGGAGAACCTTTTCCCGCATCAGGCACTAATTTTTTTTAACGTCTAATTAGATCGGGTAATTATTCAAATAAAGAATAGAAGCTCGTTGCTTTTTTTTACCAGAATTGGAGCTGTAGGGCTCTATCCATTTATTCACTAAACCCAACTGTAAATGTGAATTTTTTTTTGTCTTCCTCCTAAAATAAAAACAAAATTTTGGAATGATCTGGTAAGGATTGACTCAAAATTCTACTAAAAAAAATAGGAATCTAATAAGAAATTAAGAAATTCCATTTTCTTCTTATTATTACGACATGCTGTTTTTTCCATCCATTACCTTTCAGGATCAGTCGCGGTTTTATAGACTCTACCAATAGTCTGGACGAATTAGTTGCTTCATCCAAATGTGTAAAAGATCATAGTCGCACTTAAAAGCCGAGTACTCTACCGTTGAGTTAGCAACCCAGATAAATATGATTTGTAGATACGATCGAAATAAAAAAATAAATTGAATTGCACTGTACAACTACGTCAAAACATTGAACTAACAAGAAATAGAGGAAAGATTTTATGATCAATTCTAAACACCAAAATAGCAAAATGAATGGATCGGATTAAAAAAAAAAAAACAATGGATTCCAAATAGAAATATCCAAATTTACAGATCGCCCATTTTCTCCAAATTTTGGATTTTCGTTAAGAAAATACATCTTGCATATGTATAACAGTAAATTCGGCAAACCCATCATTTGACTGAAGTAAAGGAAAACCAAATTAGGGGTCGGAATAAACAGATCCGCTTATCTACGATCGAATTATATTTGTTCGATACAACATTGTCAATATGAATGGAAAACAAATTCAATTTAATTAATAATTAATTAAGTATTGTATTTAAGTATTAAGTAAATCAAATAAGAATTCGTGTTGGATTGGCACAACATAAATAAGAAATTTAGATGAAAAAAAAAAATAAGGAAAAGGTAGAGAAAAAGTATGAATACAACAAGAAAAAAGCAAATTTTGAGTAACTAATTGCCCCAAATAGATACTAGTTACCTTTTCTTTTTTATTTATTAAAAGAAATTTTGTTTTTATTTTTCTTTATGAAGGTCTTTCTTTAACTTTAAATAATTCTGCCTTCCTTAAAATATCATGAACAGTTCCTGTAGGTTGAGCACCTTTTTCAAGGAAATAACGAATGGCAGGAACATTTAAATAAGTTTGATTCTGTATCGGATCGTAAAAACCCACTTTTTGAAGATCTCTTCCTTCTCTTCGGGATCGAACATCAATTGCAACGATTCGATAGATCGCTCATTGGGATAGATGTAGATAAATAATACCCCCCCCCCTAGAAACGTATAGGAGGCTTTCTCCTCATACGGCTCGAGAAAAAATGATTCTAATATTTCTGTATATTCTGTATATAATGGCAAATAGATCCATAAAATCATGAAGTCGACTATAATTTGAGTCGTTTTTTGTTCTTACTTACAGATACAGAAAAAAAGAAATATCATTCGTACTCATAACTCAAGTTGGGCAATTCTTAAAAAGTGCGAAAGTAACTCTTTAGACATTTCTTGAGTCGTCTCTAACCTCTTTTGTTTGTCTCGTCTCGAATCTATTTTTCTTCTTCATTATAATAAAATTAAATAAAATTATTGAGACAATTGAAAATAGTGTTTCCTTGTTCCGGAATCCTTTCTCTTTACTTTGTAAAATCATTAGGTTTAGACATTACTTCGGTGATCCTTATTCCTTTTCAAAATGGCAGCAACATACCTTTTGTTTTTTGTTATTTCTTTCTATGAATAATACGAAAGATTTATTCTAATACACTTTTCATTTTCATCGAAAAAGTTTTACCAATTTCGACAAATTTTACTTTTTTATTTTATTTCAAACTTGTTCGAATTTTAACCCTTCGATTTCGATATTGAGGATATATTTACAAAGTTGGTCTAACTTATTAATTGTTACTAACCCTAGATTCTTCCCCCCGAGAAATAAATCAATACTTTTTGTTCGAGCTCCATTATGTACTATTCCTATTTACCAACCCAACACAAATTAGGTTCCTAGCAAGAACAGAACAAACTATGTCGATTCAAGAGCATCTTCATTCCTATAGAAAATGGTGGATGTAAGAATCCACAACGAATCATGTCCTTCAAGTCGCACGTTGCTTTCTACCACATCGTTTCAAACGAAGTTTTACCATAACATTCCTCTGATTAAATTTCGAACCGGTATGGAATTGATTCAATATGGAATCATGAATAGTCATTGGCTCAAATGAAACAGATTTCTAAAAAAGACGAATAAACGCGTTTACTTAAGTCTTATTTACATCTTCAACAGATTGTTCGGGATGATGAATCATAAAAAGGATCATCCCCCTTTTTTTTTTGAATACATAATGCAAAAGTAATGAAAAAGTAAAGGCCTTTACTTAATAGAATAATTGAATAGATTTGCAATTCCGGAACAAAATCAGTTAGTAACCAAATATAAGCTATTCCGATGACTCGAAAAGGTCGGAAGTCTCTCTATAATATAGATTTTTCACACTTATTCAAGTACCAAGGGTTCACAAAAATGAAGATTCAAATCGTTTTTTGTTTTCGTGAGTATGGAATAGAAGAGTGTCAGATAAAAGTCGTTATTCTTTCTTTCATCTGAAAGAGAAAATAAGAATCAAGAATAAGAGGAATCTAATCTTTTCATACCCATCATATACAACGAACAATTGTTACTGGGAGTAATCATGGATATTTAAAGGATCACAGATCCTTTTGACTTAACCAAGGGAAGGGGCTGCTGTTACTGAAATAGAACAATACAATAATAATACATAATATCTATTATACAGCATACAGACCTATTTTGTTTTACTTCAGATTATTGATTTCCAATTATTCAATTGAATAAGCTAAAATACAAAAAAAGAAAATGGGATCCAGATCAATTTCTTTTTACTATTTTTTCCTTAGAAGTTTTTAGACGAACGATGAAATGCAATTAATACAAAAAACTACGTAATCTTTAGTCTCCACATAAAGTGTGGAATTGGGATACACCATTTATTTTCTTTAGGCTTTCCTTGGGGAATGGAATAGAAAAAAAGGTTTTTTTTCTATTTCAATTAAGAATGCACCATGTGCGAATTCCCATTTCACGGGTATGGAACACAAGGTTTCCCTAAGTAACTAACTTCAATATGAATATGAGTATGAGCATACTCTGAATGGGAATGATCCACCTCCAATTCTTTTTTGAATTCAAAATGCAAAGAAATATTTTTATTTCTACCCGTACATTGAATTCAGAACAAAGAAGGGGTTGGGTCACACATTATATATATCCAATATCCAAGCAAGATTAAACAGAAAATTGTTAAAGAGAAGAGTCTTTCGTTTCTGATGGAGACGATCTGGGACGGAAGGATTCGAACCTCCGAATAGCGGGACCAAAACCCGTTGCCTTACCGCTTGGCCACGCCCCATTTAGATTTATATTCGACACTAATAAAGACTAATATTGGTATTGGTCATTCGTCAATCCCAGCCCAAATACATATGAAATACATTGTTGCTAGGATTCAACACATGCAAATATAGAATCACAAAAAATTATTGATCAAATTATTGATCATTACATAAAATTCAATTAAGATATTGTACGAAACTATAATTCCTTGTATTCTCATTTGAGAATGAAAGGAAAGATTTTTGATTTGGGAGAGTTCGAAGAAAAAGAAGGATTTTTTGACCCGCCTTTTTATTTTTCCTTCATAAAAAGAACTCAACCAAAATCCAATTTTCTAATCTACAAGAATGAAATGTTTGTTATGCTTAATATCTTTAGTTTAATCTGTATCTGTCTTAATTCCACCCTTTATTCGAGTAGTTTTTTCTTCGCTAAATTGCCGGAGGCTTATGCCTTTTTTAATCCAATCGTAGATTTTATGCCTGTCATACCTCTACTATTTTTTCTATTAGCTTTTGTTTGGCAAGCTGCTGTAAGTTTTCGATAAAATTTGGAATACTCTGCATAATTCATGATTTATTCTAAAAAATAAATTCGAAAATAAAAATTGATAAGATCAGATAAGTTTTATATTATGAACCCTCGATTCAAAAATAGAAATTCTTGTATATTGAATTGAATGACCGCGGTGATAAATTTGGATCAACTTATTTCCTCGTTCTGACATTCCAGTAAACAAGGACTTTCGAAGAACCCACAATACCCAATAACGGATATGGCCAAACATTTTTGGTAATGAAGGAATCAGAACCTTTCTTTTCTTAACCTTTCTTTTCTTATTACCTTATTACAAAGTAGAAAGAAATTTGTTGAAAATTACTTTTTTTTTCAAGATTCAAGAAAAGACTTCATTTTGGGGGTGTTATGCCAAAATAACGTATGTGATAAAAAATAGGCAATCTATTTCCTTTTTCCCAAAAAAATAATCTTGGAGATTGTGTAATGCTTACTCTCAAACTCTTCGTTTACACAGTAGTGATATTTTTTGTTTCTCTCTTCATCTTCGGATTCTTATCTAACGATCCGGGCCGTAATCCTGGACGTGAGGAATAAAAAATGTTGAGTTTTCTTTATTTATTTTTTTATTCCATACATTTAACATTTCCCTATGATGAAAAAAAAAGGATCCCATTTTTTCAAATTTGAAAGTCTGAAGTGATCAGAGGGAACGGAGAGAGAGGGATTCGAACCCTCGGTACAAATAACTCGTACAACGGATTAGCAATCTGCCGCTTTAGTCCACTCAGCCATCTCTCCCAATTCAAAATTGAATTTTTTTTTTATTTTTATGTGATGTGAAGTAAAAAGATTGAAACAAAAAAAAAACTTCGTTTTCTTTTTTTAATTATTTATTAGTAATAATTTATTATAAGATAGGATAAAGTAACGATAATAATATAAAAATAATAGAAATAATATATTTGAATAATATATTCAAAACAAATTTGAAATTCTATATTAAAATGGATACGATATCTACGAATTTGATCAGTAATTCAATTTAGATAATGATTCGAAACAGAGATCTTATCCCCGATAGAATAGATATAGACAGAATCCCTTACTTCATTTCTTTCATTTTGTAAGAAAGGTTCATTCCCCCGGCCTGGTTAAGTACTGGCCGGGCCATTACATTATTTCTTTTTATGATTTGATATCAAATCATAAATTCTTGGTTGTTATTGAAGCAACAAAGAAAATGTCTATCCCCAGTCCTATGATAGAAGTGCCATTTCTTAGTGGTTAGTATTATTAATACTATACTAATAATAATAATAAGAATACTATTAATACTATAGAATAAGAATATGAAAGAATATTTTTCACATTCTTATCATTCTTATTAAGTATATAAATATAAGTATTTTTTTCTCAATTTACTTAATTACTAACCGGAAAAGAACACATACATATAACAATTAATATTAAACAATATCAAATAATATTAAATAATATTAAACAATATCAAAAATGAAACACACATATGTTATAACATATATAACATAACTCATTTACTTGTTCAAGGGACAAGCTTTATTTGATTTGAACATTTGAAATCCAATTGATCTGATTGATCCCAATTCAAATCAAATTCATAGGATCTGGCAGTTGAAGGGGAAGTTGAAAACGAAAAACGAAATGCGGAATTCATCATTTTTATGGTCCATCTTTAATAAATCCCTAGATTCGGAATGTCAGTAATGACTTCCAGCAAATGAAAAAGATGACTTTTCATTTTATTTCATTTTATTATATTAATTATAAATTATATATAATTATATTTAAATATTTCATTATATATATATATATATATTTCATTTGATTATATATTGTATATATATATATATATAAATTATATTTCATTATATTATGAATTAGGATCAAGTATGATCAAGTCAAGTTTTATTTAAATAAGCTGCTTTCTATTCTTCGCCTATTTTTTTCAAGTACCTCCAGCGAGACGAAGTGCCAACACTAGAATTTTCATGAGTCTGATGCTATCTTAATTGTATCTAATTCCTTTGCTCATTCCTTTGTTCGACAAAGAGTTCATTCATATATAATAATGGAGATATGTAGCGGGTATAGTTTAGTGGTAAAAGTGCGATTCGTTTGATTAATAACTTAAATAGTTAAGGGATCTTTCGGTTTTTTCATATTCCGATCAAGATCAAAAAAACTTTATTTCTTAAATTGAAAAGGTTGAATCCTTTTTCCCTCAATAGCATATTTGAGGAAGACTATACATTCTCACGATTTATATCCAAGGGTCAATTCGAAATTGAATAAAAAATGGGATTATGGAATCGCGAAGCATAATTTTTTTTTATTTCAATTGGATCAAATCTTCCAATTGAATGAGTATGAGTAAAGGATCTATGGATGAAGATACAAAACAAAAGTGTATTTCCAATCGTAACTAGATCTTCAATTTTTGTGTTGTAAAGGGAAGATTGAAGCCAA